TTATTAATTATAAAAAATTACAAAAAGATTTTTTAATAAAAAACTCTCGCTTTTTAAATCAAGAAATGCTTTCTATTCATAGAAATTGGTTTGAGGTGGATAAGGCAAACAGTCTTGGTTCAGTAGCTTTAAAAAATACAACTCTTATTATTTACCCCTATTCTTTATCAAAAAATTTGATACGAGAAATCTTAACAAAACTTGGTGATAAAATAATTATTACCACTCAAATTAAACAAGCAAATCTTATAATAGGGTTAAAAAAACATCTAAGACAAAATTTTCGACTAAAAAATTTAGCTCATAAACGAAATATACCAATTTATACAATAAATCAGCGAAGTATTTACCAAATTATGAGGTTATTACAATTTTTTATTTCTTAATTAAAATCCTCACTCTATTATTAAATTAACAATAAATTAAACCGTTAATTTTAGGTATATTATTAAAATTTATTATTTTATTTCTAAATTTTAAATTTTATATATTACTTATAAAAAGATTTACAGCTTAATAATTAGATATAAAAAAATTTATTCTTATAAATTGTTGAAAATAGATATAGTTAAAATACTAATATACTTTTTAAATCTTATGCTGCTATTTTACAATCCTGACACATTTAGACTTTTTTTAAGCAAATTATATTAATTACTATATCCAAGAATTATTATACTACATTCTACTTAAAATAACAATATTAATATTGTTATTTTAAGTAGAATGTAGTATAATAATTAATAAGCCCGGATAGCTCAGTTGGTAGAGCAGTGGATTGAAGATCCTCGTGTCTCCAGTTCGAATCTGGATCTGGGCATTTATTAAGAATTGGGAAAAGTATTAAAAAACTTAGTAGGATCATTTTGGAATGCTAGCTCTGCTATTCCTAAAGGTCCATTTCGATGTTTTGCAATTATTAATTCCGCAGTAGTGATCTTTTCATTCTTTTCAACCATGGAATTGTAATAATTTTCTCTGTATAACATTAATACTAAATCTGCATCCTGTTCAATAGATCCACTTTCACGTAGATCAGATAAAACAGGCCGTTTATTAATTCGATTTTCTACATTTCGACTTAACTGAGACAATGCAATAACTGGAATCTGAAATTCCTTAGCAAGATTTTTAAGGGCTCGAGTAATTTGAGAAAGTTCTTGAACTCGATTTTCAGATTTTAATTTTGAATTTACTAATAATTGCAAATAATCAATAATAATTAATCCAATATTATTTTGTTCAAATAATATTTGTTTGATTTTGGAACGAATATCTTGAGTTGTTAAATTTGGTTGATCATCAATAAAAAATGGTAGGCGAGAATACTTTTGAATACTGTTTTTTAATTCATGCCAATCTTCTTTATATAAATTTCCAATTTTTAACCGTGTTTGGCTTATACCGGTTTCATTTGATAGCAAACGATATATTAATTGCTCTTTTGACATTTCAAGGCTAAAAAATAATACTGGTACTTTATATTTTTTAATTATATTTTCTGCTACATTTAAAACAAAAGCCGTTTTTCCCATAGAAGGTCGCCCCGCAAGTATAATTAAATCAGATTTTTGAAAACCTTGTGTTAAGGAATCCAAATCATAAAAACCAGATGCTAAGCCAGGTAATTCTGGTTTTAAAGCTTTTTCTTTTAATTCTAAGAAAACATTTGAAAACAATTCTGGGGTAGTTAGTTTTTTTTCATCTATCAATTCATTTGTTAATGAAAAAGATTTTTTTTCAAACTCGTTTAAAATTTTTTCTAATGGAATATTTGTAATATAAGCTGAATTAATAACTTCATAGCCTAAATTAATTAATGAACGCCGTAAAAATTTATCCTGAATTAATTGAATATATTCTTCTAAATAAACTAAATTTGGAATTTGATTAAGAAGTTCCAATAAAACTTTTGTGCCTCCAATTTTATATAAACAGCCGGTTTCTTTTAAAAAATCATTGACTGAAAATACATTTATGGAAAGCTTTTTTTTATACATCTCGACAATAGCTTTATAAATTTCTTGATGATTTATAAAGTAAAAAGTTTCAACGCGAACAGTTTTTATTGTAATTTCAATTGCTTCATAATTAATTAACAAACAACTTAAAATAATTTTTTCTGCTAGAAAATTGTGTGGCAAAGGTGTGTCTGAAATTGAAAACTGTATTTTACTGTTAAACTTTTTCATAATCATTAAATTTTAGATTTTGTCTTAAGGTAAAATAACAAACCTTGTCTTTTAAACATATATTTATTAGTATTATAGTGTGCGTCCTTAGTTCAGTTGGTAGAACGCTAGTCTCCAAAATTAGATGTCGAGGGTTCAAGTCCTTCAGGGCGCGGTTCTCTTAAAAAAGAAGAGGTGTATATTACAAAATAGAATTTTAAGTATTCAAAATTTCCGTAACTAATTGATTTTGTAAAATTTTAACAATTTCGTTAAAAGTTAGTACTTTTAACAAAATTGTTAAAATTTTTTTCGGTTAATTAAAGTTAAAATTATATATCTCTATTTTATCAAGAAATAAAAATAAAATTATATGCCAAAAAAAATAACTGCATTGATTAAGTTAGCATTGCCTGCTGGGAAAGCTACACCTGCTCCTCCTGTAGGTCCAGCTTTAGGTCAACATGGTGTGAACATTGCAGCCTTTTGTAAAGAATATAATGCTCGAACTGCTGAAAAAGTTGGACTTATTATTCCAGTAGAAATTTCAGTTTATGAAGACAGAAGTTATAGTTTTGTTCTTAAGACACCACCAGCTTCTGTTTTATTAGCTAATGCTGCAAAAGTTAAAAAAGGTTCGTCAACTCCAAATCGCGTAAATGTTGGATCAGTAACAAAAGCACAATTAGAAGAAATCGCGAATATTAAATTACCAGATTTGAATACTACTAAAATAAGTAGTGCAATAAGAATTGTTGAAGGAACTGCCCGAAATATGGGTATTACAATTATAGATTAATATTTAAGTTTATACGTTTTTAAAAAAGAAATTATATGCGAAAATTATCCCGACGTCAAAACGAAAACCTTAAAAAAATTAAAAATGTTGTTCATTCAAGTTTAGAGGAAGCAATCAATTTACTTCAAGACACTGCTACCGCTAAATTTATTGAATCTGTTGAATTACATGCTAATTTGAACATTGATCCAAAATATGCAGATCAACAATTACGTACAACAGTGACATTACCACATGGGGTAGGAAAATCAGCGCGCATTGCTGTTTTAACAAATGAAACAAATTTTACTGAAGCAAAAGAAGGCGGAGCTGACATTATTGGTAGCCAAGAATTAATTGATGATATAAGTCAAGGTAGCATTAATTTTGATTTATTAATTGCAACACCAGACATGATGCCAAAATTAGCAAAACTTGGTCGAGTTTTGGGTCCAAAAGGATTAATGCCTTCACCAAAAGCAGGAACTGTGAGTACAAATTTAACAGAAACATTATCTGAATTCAAAAAAGGAAAATTTGAATATAAAGCAGATAAAACAGGGGTTGTTCATGTAAGTTTTGGGAAAGCTAATTTCTCAAAAAATCAATTAATGGAGAATTTAATTTCATTATACCAATCAATACAACAAAATCGTCCTACTGGAGTAAAAGGTAAATATTTTAAAAGTTTGTTTATTTGTACTAGTATGGGCCCCTCTATTCAATTAGATTTGAATGCATTTGATTAATATATCAAAAAAGCTAAATCAAGATCTAAAAATTAAATTTACATATATACATTAAATATTTAAAATAATAAATTTTATGTCAGACAAAATTAATCAAATTGTTGAAGAATTAAAAACGTTAACTTTATTAGAAGCATCAGAACTAGTAACAGCAATTGAAGAGACTTTTGGAGTTGATGCATCGGCAAGTGTAGGTGGTGGTATTATGATGGCCGCTGCGCCAGCTGTTGTGGAAGAAGTTGAAGAAAAAACTCAATTTAATGTAATGTTAGATGAAGTTCCAGCTGATAAAAAAATAGCAGTGTTAAAAGTTGTTCGAACTTTAACTGGATTAGGCTTAAAAGAAGCGAAAGAGCTTGTAGAATCAACACCTAAAATCGTTCAAGAAGCAGTAAGTAAAGATACTGCAGAAGATGCGAAAAAACAAATTGAAGAGGCAGGCGGAAAAGTTTCATTAACGTAGTAATTTAATTTTTAAGAAAGAGAGTTTATACTTATGCTAATTCTCTTTCTTAAAAATTAAATCGGTGTAAGAAATTATTTTATCTACAAACTAATCAGTGTTTAAACAAAACGGTTTTTATTTAATTAGATCTATTTTGATTAATTGTATCTGTTAATGAACTTAAAATTAACTTAATTGAGCGTACAGCATCATCGTTTCCTGGAATTGGAATATCTACTAAATCAGGATCACAATTAGTATCTAAAATAGAAATGATAGGAATACCTAGTTTACGGCATTCTTGAATGGCTGTCATTTCACGTTTTTGATCAATAATAATTGCTACATCTGGCAATTTAGTCATTGTTTTAACGCCATTTAAATGTTTTCGTAATTTTTCTAATTCTTTTAAACGTAAAGATGCTTCTTTTTTTGGTAATAAATTAAAAATGCCATCAACTTCTTGTTGTTCCAAAGTTTTTAACCTTTCGATTCGACTTTTTAATGTGATCCAATTTGTTAACATTCCCCCTAACCATCTATGATTTACATAATATGAATTACAACTATTTGCTTGTTGAGCAATTACGGCACTTGCTTGACGCTTTGTTCCAATAAATAGAAATGTTTTGTCCTCTGAGGCTGCTTTTGCTACATAAGAGTTTGCTCGTTTTAATAATTGCGCAGTTTGAACTAAATCTAATATATGAATATTATTTCGTTCTGTGTAAATATAGGGAAACATTTTAGGATTCCATCTATAAGCTTTGTGACCAAAATGAACACCAGCTTCTAATAATTGGGCTAAATTAATATCAGCCATAAAATTTTATAACTCCTTGTTTAAATAACTTTGATTTATTCTAGTATAGAATAACATTAGCATATTGAAAAGAAATAAGACTATATTTTTGTTTTAATTTTTTCTAGATTAATTTTAGTTTTATTTTCGGAAATTTTATTAAAGCAATTTGTGTAACTTTGATATCCTGTCCCAGACGGGATTAAATGTCCGATAATTATATTTTCTTTTAAACCCCGTAACCAATCTACTCGCCCTTCAATGGCAGCTTTAGTTAAAACACGAGTAGTTTCTTGGAAGCTTGCTGCTGAAATAAAACTTGGATTATTTAATGCTGCTTTTGTAATTCCTAATAGTAATGGAACATAATATGCTGGGCGTTTATTATGAGCTTCAATAATTTCATTAATATATTGAATATGGTACAAATCGACTACTTCACGAGGTAATAATGGTGTATGCCCTTCATGTGTAATTAAAACTTTCGTAGTCATTTGTTTAATAATCACTTCTAAATGTTTATTTGCAATTGAAACACCTTGTGATTCATAAACGGATTGAACTGCATTTAATATTAATAGTTGAATTTTTTTAAACGCTCGATAACTTGCTTCATAATTATTTACCAAACGGTATGAACTAGAAAATGTTTTTTCACTTGAAAAAAACTGTTTTTTTATTCCATAGTAATTAAAGTAAATTTTTAATAAATTATGCGGATTAATCTTATCATTTTCTTTTATTGTAGTTCCTAGTTTTTGGAATTCGAAACTAGAATCAATGCTAGTTTTTTGTATTAATAGACTTTTCTTTTGATTTGTTGCTAAATGTTTATTTGTAGGTTTCTTTTTTCTTGCTTCTAATAATTCTTCTATTCTTGGTAAACCTTGTACAATATCTCCTGTAATCTCTTTTTCAAAATTTAATAAACCAATTACTTCACCTTTTTCAATAAATTCACCATTTTTACAATATACACTATTTACTTCCTGCTCAAAATAATCTTCTGTTATTGAATGAATTCCAATTGATTTACTAAAAGGGTACTTTAAAAATTTTAAACCAGTTAAGTTAGTATTAAAAGAAACTTTTTCTTTAACTTTATTTATAACTAAATCAGAACTTTTCAATAGCAATGGTAAACATTGTTTAATTTTTAATTGTGTATTCTTAATTTGAAGGTTATTGATGGGATTTATTTTTTCTTTTTCTTTTGTTACTGATAAATTATTTAAAAATAATGGAATTGGAGAACTGTAAAATTTTCCATTTTTTTTTATAAACATTTTTGAAAACTTGATTTTAAATCCATATGATTTTTTATTTGGATCTAATTTTTCTACAATTGAGCGTTTAGTAATATCGTAATAGTTTAAAAAAGTATTATTTTTAAAATTAGGAATATGCTTGTTTAAGCCTAACAATTTATATTGTAAATTACCTTTTTCTTTAGAATCATCGGTTTTACAATTTGGAAAGAAGTACGGACGTCCTTTTTGTATAGTTAAGTATTTACCATTATCAATTAAAACTTTTCCTGTTTGATTTACATTAATATTATCAATTATTAACTCATTAACTGTTTTATTTTTTCCTTGTTCTTTTTTAACAGTTGTACAATCATCATTAGAAATTAAAAAAATCTGTTTTTTAGTTGAACGTTTTGATTTGAATTTTACTACTTCTAAAGAATTCATAGTAATTGATTCAACATATCCTAAAGTTGTATAAGAATCAATAAACTGAGTTGGTTCAATAAGTAAAGAAGATTGTAAATTTGTATATTTTAAATGTGGGGGAATATATTGATTTAAGACTAATTTTTCTAAAATTTTTAGGTTTAAACGTTTCATTTTAAAAGAATTACTTATATCAATTGTAATATTATTTTGTAATGAATTTTTTGAATTTAAGTTTAGACTTTCAGAAATTAAATTTACACTCTTCGCTGTTTTAATTTTTTGATTTGTTTTATACAGGTAATTAGTTTTGTTAGTTACGCTAAAAATTAACTCAGAATCATTATTAGTGAAAATTCTTTTCAAATTTTTTTCTTTCGGAATTTCATAAATAGTGAAAGGTCGAATTAATAATTGATTATTAGTTTTTATACTAACATGTTCACATAATGAAGGGCGCGTTATTTCAATATTCTCAAAAATAATTTCACCTGGATAATAAACGTTCTTATCTAATTGCTCAAAGTGTTTGCCTTGATAAACAAAGCCCTCTTTAATTGCAATTTCTTCAATAATGTTATTTTTTTGACAAACACTTATAATTCCAGCAGTTTTTGAAATAATATTTGGTATAATTTCAAAATTTTTTGAAATAAAGTTACCGTTTTCTACTAATAAAATGTTTTTATCACAGTTTAATTTATAAGTTTCTTCAGAAAGCCAAATTAAAGAATTATGAATAAGTTTTTTTTTTAATTTTAACTTCAAAAAAACATTTTCTATTTCCTGATAGTTCAAAAAATTTTGATAAAAGATAAATCCATTTTTATCAATTCTACTTTCTAAATTTTTTAGATAGGTATCTTGATAATTTTTACTTATTTTTTCATAATTTTCTTTACTTATTTCGTATGGAATATTGTACAAAATTATTTTGTCTACTGTATTTTGTTTCTGTTTAATTCGTTGGTCATAATATGCAATTCCACCGGTTAAAGTTTTAAAATTATTATTAAATAAAATTGCAAAAGGTTTGTAATTATTCCACCGTTTCCAATTTTTTAAATTTGAATCTTTTAATGTGATCAAATATTTTGAATTATCACAATTAATTAAATAGTTTTTATTGTTTTTTGGTTTAAGAATTTTTTGAGCATAACTATTATTTAAATAATAGGTATCGTTTGTAATTTGGATTTTTTGTTCTAATATATTTTTTTTATCATCAAACAGTTTAATATATCCAGAATATTGATTTATTAATTTTGTTCTAAAAATATAACTGTTCTTATTAATTTTATGATCTGTGTAAAAATTTAAAAAAGAATTAATAGGAGCTTGGTAAACTTGTCCTGACAAAATCCATAATAATCTATTTTGTGTAATGAAATTTGTTCTATTTTTTAGTCTAGGGATAAAAATTTCACCCGCAGTATCACTTAAAATTGGTTTTCGTTCTGTTAAGGTTTGTTTTTCTGTGCTTATTAACTCACCTATTATCGCTGATTTTTTTACATATTGATTACTTTTTACGAATAACATTGTATTTCGTAATAATTCCATTTGGATTATTTTTTCCCCAGGTTGTTCAGGAATTAATATTAATGATCCTGAATTTTTAGTAACCAAAACATCATCTCCTCGATTTGTACGTAAAATAATTGTTTTTAAAATTTTAGAAAATTTAATAACTCCATTTGTTGAACTAATAATTTGTTGTCTAGCTTCTGAAGTAAAAATCCCCCCTGTATGAAACGTCCGCATTGTTAGCTGTGTTCCAGGTTCACCAATCGATTGCCCAGCAAGAATTCCAACTGCTTCTCCTAAATCAACTAAATTTTGATTAGATAAATCCCAACCATAACACATTTGACAAATCGAATGGTACAAACTACATGTTAATGGGGAACGAATATGAAAGTTTAAAATTTCTTTTTCTTCAAATAGAGTTAATAATTTTAATGTTATATGTTTATTACTCGCAGCGATTAATTCTTCAGTTTTTGGATCGAAAACTGGTTTTGCTAAGATTCTACCAATAATTTGTTCTTTATCTACTTTATTTTTGTTATCAATGATAAATGAAGCCGAGGTTAAACAATCTTTTTCTCGAATAATAATATCTTGTGCGATATCAATTAATCGGCGTGTTAAATATCCCGAATTTGCTGTTTTTAATGCAGTATCAACAATACCTTTACGAGCTCCATAGCCAGACATTAAATAATCGGTTATTGTTAACCCTTCACGAAAATTCTTTTTAATTGGTACACGCATAATTTCACCACTAGGGTCAGCCATAAGGCCCCGCATACCTACAAGTTGCCGAACTTGTGATAAGTTTCCACGAGCGCCTGAGAATGCCATTATATAGACTGAATTTAAAGGATCATATGTTTTAAAATATGCTACTACATTATCTTTTAATGATTCACTCGCCATACTCCAAGTGTCGATAATTTTTTGAAAACGTTCTACATCTGTTATTTTTCCTTTTAAACAGATTTTTTCAGCGTTTAAAATATCTTTATTTGCTTTTTCCAACATTTCATTTTTTGTTGCTGGAACTTTTAAATCTTCAATACTAATAGAGATGCCAGCTTGTGTTGCATATTTAAATCCAAGATATTTAAGCTCATCTGCCAATAAAGAAGCTTGCATAGAATCATATTTTGAAAAACTCCATGCTAATAATTCTTTTAATTGTTTTTTATTAATAAGTTTATTTTGATAAATATAATTGTTCATAATTCTCTTATTTAATTTTTTCTTAATTCAAATATTTTAAATCTTCATAAGTTAAGGTTTAACGTTGTTTGAATTGTATAGTTTAAAAGAACACGTCCAGTTGTTGTTTGTAAATATTGAACAATAGTTTTATTATTTTTATCTTTCCGAATTTGAACATTTTCATAATATTCAATATAACTTCCATCTTTTAAGTTAATTTTTTTTATAAAATTTGAAGGTTTAGAAATTTCATGTTTATATCGAACCCAGATTGAAGTATGAATTTCAATTTGATCTTGATTATAAGCTAATATAACATCATTTAAATCAGCAAAATAATGATCAGAACCTAATAAGCCGTCAATATTATTTACAGTTAAATAATAACAGCCTAATACCATATCTTGACTTGGCATAATAATTGGATCACCATTTGCAGGTGATAAAAAATTATAAGGTGCTAACATTAACATATAACATTCGGCCTGAGCTTCTAATGAAAGTGGAACATGTACAGCCATTTGATCTCCATCGAAATCTGCATTAAATGCTGAACAAACTAAAGGATGAAGTTTAATAGCACGACCTTGAACAATAATAGGTTCAAAAGCTTGTATTCCTAATCTATGTAAGGTTGGTGCTCGATTTAAAAAAATAGGATGGTTTGATAATACTTTCTCAAGTACAGGATCTATAATCGGTTCATTTTGTTGTAGCAAATTTTTTGCAACTTTCATATTGCTTGCTAAACCCTGATTAATTAATTCACGAATTATAAAGGGTTGAAATAATTCGATTGCCATTTCGTAAGGTAACCCACATTGATTTAATTTCAAACTTGGTCCTACTACAATAACAGAGCGTCCAGAATAATCTACACGTTTCCCTAATAAATTCTGGCGGAAACGTCCATGTTTTCCTTTTATAATATCGGATAATGATTTTAATGGGCGATTACTTGCACTTAAAGCAATTTTACCTCGTTTCCCATTATCAATTAATGTATCAACTGCCTCTTGTAACATCCGTTTTTCATTTCGAATAATTAATTGAGGCGCATCAATTTCTAAAAGTCGAAGGAGACGATTGTTACGTGTAATTATTCTCCTATACAATTCATTTAAATCAGATGTTGCAAAACGTCCCCCTTCTAATTGAATCATTGGTCTTAATGCAGGAGGGATAACTGGTAAGATTGTTATAATCATCCATGCTGGATTAGCACCTGTCGTTAATAAATTTTCCAAAATACGAATTCGTTTAATAGATTGATCTCTTAATTTATAAATTCGTTGATATTCCCATTTTTTAGCCCAATGAGAAAAATTATAAAATGGCTGTTCTTTATGAAGTACTTTACTACAAAGCGTAATAAAATTTCGCGTTTTAATTATCTCTTGCTCAAGATTTAATTTTTCTAACTCACGTTTAATTAAAACAGCACCAATTAAATAATTTGGTGTCGATCTTAACAAATATTTTGGAGTATTCCGACGTCGATTATGAGATTTTGAGTACGGTTTTAATGGGTAACCCGTAAATCCTAATTCTCGACAACGGCGATATTGTTGCAAATCCCAGTGAAGGCCATAGAAAGCAATTTCATCTTCAGCAATAAAATAAGCAAGAGATGCTAATTTTATGCGTTTTATTCGCTCATCATAAAAATTTACTATATTAGATTTTTTAGCTTTTGATTTTTTTTTAAGAAATTCTTTACAATTTAGAAGTGCTTTTGGACTTGTAATATAGTTACGACATTCAATATTTGAAGAAGGATATTCCGGTATATCTTTATTATCTCTTGGATCAGCAAATTCTGTCCATCCAGTATCTAATCTTTTTTCGCATTGTTCAACTTCAAGTAGTAACGCTATATAATTTGGTCGACTATTAGTATACCATACATGTGTAACTGGATAGATTAAATTAATATGACCCATCCGATGCCGTCGAACTCGTGATTCAGTTAATTCCACACCACAACGCTCACAGATTAAACCTTCATATCGAACTCTTTTATATTTCCCACATGCACATTCTAAACTTTTACTTGGACCAAAAATTCTTTCACAAAATAAACCATCCATTTCAGGTTTAAAGGTTCGATAATTAATTGTCTCAGATTTTTGAACTTCCCCAACAAATTGCCCATTAGGTAATTTTCTATGCGACCATTGTAAGATCCTCATAGGAGAAGCTAATTTTATTTTTATATAATCAAATTCTTTGTCAGACCGTGTCATATTAAATTTTTAAAATGAAATATTATTTATATTTGATGTATGAGAAAATGTTTTTAGCAGTGGATTATATTTTTCAATTAAATTTAATTCAATCTCATAAGATTCCTCTGAACTAAACTCATCAATTCTATATGTACTTAGATCTAATCCAATTGAACGTAATTCTTGGACTAAAACTTTAAATGATTCTGGTACACCCGAAGTTGGTATTGGTTGACCTTTAATTATCGAATTTAAAGTTTCATTTCTTCCTTGCATATCATCAGATTTAATGGTTAAAAGTTCTTTTAATGTAAAAGATGCACCAAATCCTTCGAGTGCCCAGACTTCCATTTCTCCGAATCGTTGACCTCCATGTTGAGCTTTTCCGCCTAAAGGTTGTTGAGTAACTAATGAGTATGGCCCAGTTGCTCTCGAATGCATTTTATCATCAACTAAATGTATTAATTTTAACATGTATGCATTTCCAACGGTAATCGGATTATCAAACTCTTTACCAGTTCTTCCATCAAGAAGAACCATTTTTCCTGGAGAATAGGGATTAAAAATCCATGCTTCATCATTTTCAATTGAAGCTTGTCTTAATTTTTTATTAATTAAAATCCGTGAAACCTCTGATCCATACATTTCATCAAATGGTAAAATTTTAAAACGACGGTTTAATTTATGCCCTGCTAAACCTAATAAACATTCATATAATTGACCTACGTTCATTCTAGATGGAACTCCTAAAGGATTTAGAATAATATCAATAGGTGTCCCATCTGGAAGAAAAGGCATATCCTGACGGGGTAAAATACGAGAAATTATTCCTTTATTCCCATGACGCCCTGCAATTTTATCCCCTACTTGAATTTTTCTTATTTGTGCAATAAAAATTTGAATCTTTTCAAATTTATATGCTAATTTTGTTCGTCTATTAAAAGTTAAAGTTTCAATAACTCTTCCATATTCTCCCTCGGGCATTCTAAATGATGTGTCCCGAACACCTTTTGCTTTTGCTCCAAAAATTGCTCTAAGTAATTTTGATTCTGGTAACTGTTCAGAATCATCTTTGGGTATGATTTTTCCTACTAAAATGTCTCCTGGTTTTACAAATGTTCCAATCGTAACAATTCCATCTTCGTTTAAATTTTGAACATCCGAAATACTCAAATTTGGTATATTGTTAGTCGTTTGTTCAGACATTTCTGCTGTTCGATCAATTTCAATTTCGTATCTTTCAATATGAATTGAAGTAAAAATATCTTCGTAGACTAATCGTTCATTAATCAAAATTGCATCTTCAAAATTATAGCCTTGCCATGGCATGTAAGCTACTAAAACATTTTGCCCTAAAGAAAGTTCACTACTTATTATTCCCGGCCCATCTGTTAACATTTGACCAGATTTAATTTTCTCACCTTCCCATACTATCGGCCTGTGATTAATGCAGGTTTCTTGATTAGAGCGTTGATATTTTTGTAAATCATATTTATAGTGCCGTCCCGAATTTTCACGGATAATGATTTTATTTGCTGTCACTGATTCAACAATTCCATCTCGTTGAGCATTTATTACCATACCAGAATCGAGTGCAATCTGATTTTCTAGCCCTGTTCCGACTATAGGCTTTTGAGGTAATAATAATGGAACTGATTGGCGCTGCATATTTGAACCCATTAAGGCTCGGTTAGCATCATCATGTTCAAAGAATGGAATTAAAGATGCGGCAACAGAAACAATCTGAATTGGAGAAACAGCAATAAAATCAACTTCAGATGGAGTAACAGTTAAAAAATCTTGTTTATAACGAACAGGAATTAAATTTTTTGTTAAATAATTATTTTCATTTGTAGAAATGTCAGCAGGAGCAATTTTATAAAAATCTTCAATATCAGCTGTTAAATAAATCGGATCTCCTGTTTTAATAACTTTCCCATTAATAACTCTCCAAAATGGAGTTTCTAAAAACCCAGACTCATTTACTCTAGCACAGGTTGTTAATGAAGCAATTAACCCTACATTTTGACCTTCAGGTGTTTCAATTGGACAAATTCTTCCATAATGACTTGGGTGAATATCTCGAACGGCAAAACTAATACGATCCCTATCAAACCCTCCAGGTCCCAAACCACTAATTCGTCGGCGATGGGTCAATGCTGACAATGGATTTGTTTGATCCATATATTGAGATAGTTGGCTCGCTCCAAAAAATTCTCTGATTGTTGCCCCAACGATATTAAAACTAGATAATTGACTCGAATAAGTTTTATTTGTTTGGCTTCGTAGTTTTCTCAACAATCGTTGGAACCCAATGCGGAATAGATTTTGCAATAATTCCCCTATTGAACGAACCCGACGGTTTTTTAAGTGGTCAATGTCATCACTAATTTGTTTAGAAGTAGATAGAGTTATCAACTTATCAATTATTGCGAAGATATCTTCATATGTAATTGTTGTAATTCGTTTTGATAGTTTTATATTTAATCTATTATTTAATTTTGAACGCCCTATTTTTCCTAACCGATAATAAGAAGGATCAAAAATTCTTGAAAATTCTGATATGTTTTTATAATAATTTTTATTTAAAGTAAAACGTAAAAGTTTATTTGGTTGATAAATTGAATGACTTAATAGTGGCTTATTAAAATAGAAAAATTCAGAATTTTGTAAATTTTGACAAATTTCTAAATCTGTAACACCCATTTCTTTCAATAAATGAATTATTGGTTTTTGGGTCACCTTATCAAGTTGAATAATAATCTCATCTTCTTGATTTTTTATAGGATATTTTGAAATGTTAATTTTTGTATTTTTTTGAAATCCAAATCTGATCCATGATCCATATTCAGGTATTAATGTTGCAGTATATAATTCTTTTTCTTCGTATTTTTCTTTATATATATCTTTTATTAAATGTTCATCTTTATATTGAATAATTTTAGACTTTGTCTTCAAATATTTTGTTTTATTTTTGAAAATTTTTATTTGTCGCTGACTTCTTCTTTTATCCTTTTCTTTTTTAGTAAAGTTATATTTAAATTTAATAAGTTCTTTAAAGCTGTTAGTAAAATAAAGATTAGGTTGTATTTTATTATTACTATTAATTAATTGGATTTTTGGTATGATATTTAATTTTAAGAAATTAAAATTATTAATTTGAGTAAAATTATCTAAATCTCTAAGTAAAAAAACAAGTAATTCTAAATTAATATTCAAATTTAATAATGTTTCTGATTTTTGGAATATTTTATCATATAATTTTTTACTTTGTTTAAACTCTTTCAGGACAGTTTGATTGCTAGTAGTTTTCTTTCTTTTTTTCAAAATTTTATACTTTGCAATTGTTTTATTTAATAAATTAAAGCAATTAACTATTAAGAAAATTCTATGTTTATTATTTTGTAAAGAGAAGTTATCATTAGAGGATAACCATTTTAAGAAAATTTTGATTCGTTTAATTTTTGTAGATAAATTTTGTATTTTAAATAAACTTTTGTAAACTTTAATATATTCAATAAACGAAGAGCTAAAATTAATTTCATAATTTGTTATTTGTTTAAAAGAATAAATATTTATAGTTTCTCCTTGCCAATTCCAATCTTCTTCTTTTTTAATAAACCTTATTTTCTTTTTTTTATCACTAATTAGTTTTTTTTTAATAGTTGGTTTTAAAAAATATAAACGGCTCTCAGTGGGTAAAATTTCACTTGGCGGGGTAAAACTTTTTAATTTTCCAGTTTCACTAGATACTACCCTTTTAATTCTTTTATTTTTTTTCTGATGTTTATTTTTTTCGAAATATACCCCTGGGCTTCTGATAATTTGGCTAACAATAACACGTTCACAACCATTAATAACAAAAGTTGCAGAACTTGTCATCAAGGGTAAATTAATGATAGGAAATTTACTATGGTATTTTATAATGTTTGTTTTTTTATTTCTAACTTCTAAAGGAATAACGAGTTGGGCAGAATAATTTGCTGTGTATTTTTTAGCTCGAACGATATTATAAATAGGCTTTACTAAAGTATATTCTTGTCCAAATAAAACATATTCGGTATTTTGACTAAAATCATAAATCCTTGAAAAACTATTTAGTTCTTCATTTAGTCCTTGTGAAATAAACCAACAAAAACTTACTCGTTGCATTTCAATAAAATCAGGTAGAGCTGTTGTGTAATTCATCATCTATTAGTTTCAAAGTTTTATTAGTAATTTATTTTAAATTTAATAATCACTATATTTTCGGCTGAGTAATAATTGTGCAAAATAAATTAAGATTTTAATTTTGTTCTTTTCTTATTGTTACGATTAATAAGACAACAACAATCTATTTTGCCAAAGCAATTAATTTGAATTCTAAATCTTTTATTGGTGGTATTTGGTTTTTTACTTATAAAAGGTAACAGTTCTTATACGTAAGTTTTTATAGTCTATGGTTGTTATAATAATTCTTAATTGACTTCTAATGGTAAGCTTAAAATGGCAAGGTTAATTTTACAAAGTAATAAAAAATTTTCAAATAAAATAACCTACTGAAAATTAGGTTATTTTATTTGAAAATTTAAATAATACTTTTTTAAGTATTTTGGGTTATACAGTTTTTAGTAACGCAGCTAATTTTGCTTTTTTTCTCGATGCTGTATTTTTATGGTAAACATTTTTTTTTGAACCTTTATCAATTAAACTATAAATTGAATTTAGTACAATTTGTGTTTTTTCTTTATCATTACTACTTTGTGAAGTTTTATAAGTTTCTAGATCTTTTAAAAATCTTTTAGTTAATGTTTTAACTGCACTTTTATAAAAACGATTTTGAAGATTATTTCGTTTACTTATTAATATGCGTTTTTTTGCTGATTTGTTATTAGCCATAAATAGAATTTAGAGTGATATAAGTCAGTATTTATATTGTATTTCTGTTTGGTGAAATATAATATATTTAAGAAAAAATGTGAAGTTTTTATAATGAATATTTTCATATTCGTAATATTTTTTAAAATCATAAATTAAACACTTGATAAGATAAGAATAATTAGGCAATATAGTAAAGTAAAAATACTATTAAAAATTCATTATATTATAAGAATTGATATGGCAAAAAATAAAGGTAGTAGAATATTCATTACTTTAGAATGTACCGAATGTAGAACAAATGCAAATAAACGTTCTACAGGAGTTTCGCGTTACTTAACTCAAAAAAATCGTAGAAATAATCCACAACGAATGGAACTAAAAAAATATTGTCCACATTGTAATAAACCAACTATTCACAAAGAAATAAAATAAAAGTATGTTAGCACAAAAACAAAAATTAGCACCTATTGGAATTACTCAAAAAATTGACTATAAGGATATTGATTTATTAAAATTATTTATTACCGAACAAGGTAAAATCCTTCCACGTCGAGCAACAGGAGTAACTGTTCAACAACAACGTCAAATTGCAAAAGCTATTAAACGTGCACGAATTTTATCTTTATTACCGTATGTAGCTTCCAATGAACTTTAAATTTTTTCAGACAATAAAGTTTATTAAGATGACGTAAGGAGGAATTCTAACTTATGGGCGTAAGGAATTTTATCGATCGTGTATTTACAGTTATTTCAGATCTTATCTTAAAACTTTTACCTGCGAGCAAACAAGAAAAACAAGCTTTTGCATATTATAAAGCTGGAATGGCGGCGCAAGCAGAAGGTGATTATGCTGAAGCATTAGAAAATTATTATGAATCACTATATTTAGATGAAGATCAATATGATAGAAGTTATACTCTATATAACATTGGTCTAATTTATGGTAAAAATGAAAATTATCCACGTGCACTTGAGTATTATCATCAAGCTGTATCTTTAAATTCAAATTTACCCCAAGCTTTAAATAACATTGCAGCTATTTATCATAGACAAGGATT